ATAATGTATCTATAAGCAAAGTAATAGACTTCAAACAAAGTAGGAATTCGCAAGATGGAGAAAATCATTGCAGTTATTATAGGGAAGTCTAGGGACTTAGAGCATATCCTATTTGAAGGAGGATGGAATTCAAATCGGGTAAGGGATCCTTCCTTCTATTGATTTGATAGAAATTCGTTTTTCTTTTCCTGTCTCTATGATTTTCAATGAATGAGTCTGTGGTAATGCTTTTATCTCTATTCTATGGCGCAAGCGACCGTCCAGTCTATAAACAAGTACTAATGAGAAAATGAAAACTATACTAAAGGAAACATAGGATCTCTATCCTAAAATCTAAAAATAGTACATATTAGGGCTATACGGATTCGAACCGTAGACCTTCTCGGTAAAACAGATCAAACGGATTATTATCGAAATGATTCGAACTGTTTCAAAGACCCAACATGCATTTTTTTGCATTGGGCTCTTTCATCAACTGATGTAAAGATCAGTTAGTCCACCATAGTTTTTCTTTACGGAAAGATAATGAGATGGCTCCCTATGCTCTGATTGATTATTTGTATTATGATCTATCTAGGAGCAATACCAAAGTGTTTCAAAGGAGGATTACCTTGACTTAGGTCTGCCTCCGGCCTAAATTAAATCAACCTAAGTGAAATGGAGTCTCTATCGTTCCGCTGCAAGAGTTGACTATGAGACTTCATACACCTTAAAGTTCATAGAACGAAAAGAAGTTTTTCGGAGGCCCTTATCCTCATTACGCCTAGCATTTAGTGGGCTGGATATTTACCTTATCAACTAGCAAATCAATAAGGGTTCTATTTGATTAGGCACCTGAATTGGCACCTGAATCGGACTGAACCGACTGTTTGTCAGGCTACTGTTCTCCTATTCTCTCAAATCCATGAAGTAAGACATTGATTTTGCAATAAGATCAATTATGTTCATTGCATAATAAGCTCCCTTGAAAAGCATTGGCGCACGTGTAAGCGAGTTGCTCTACCGAACTGAGCTATAGCCCTTGTCAGAGATATCTTAACATATAGATAATTTCTTGTCAAGATGAATATTCTCTAATGCCAGAGGATATCCCTTTGATCTGTTTACTATATAACATACCAATAACGGAGCAGTATTGCTTATAAAAAGGATTCGATCTATAATCGATCGAAGTAATGGGTCTTCCCTTGTGGTAATAAATTGCCTACTTAACTCAGTGGTTAGAGTATTGCTTTCATACGGCGGGAGTCATTGGTTCAAATCCAATAGTAGGTAGGTAGGTAGAAAAATTACTAGATAGCATTGGACTTACTTCGCTTCGCTATCTAATAACTTTTTCTACCCCTCTTCCCTTTTTCTTTGTATCAACTAAACCTTTGGATTGTCTTCAATTGGATGGGGGAATCCAATTGATAGCCTCGACCCGTATCCTAGCTCGTCTGAGAGCTAGCTTCGCTTCAACCAATTCTTTCGTACCCTCAGCTCTACTCAAGTTAGCTTCGGCTATTTCAAGTGCCTGTTGAGCTTCTTCCGGATCAATGTCACTACCCAATTCCGCATCATTTCCTAAAATGATGATCTCATTATTAACTATTCTCGCAAAACCGCTCCACAGAACCGCCGTTAACCATTGGTCGTTGAGGAGGCGTATTCTCAAAGGACCCATATCTACAGCTGTGTTAATGGGGGCGTGGTTTGGTAATACGCCAATTTGGCCACTATTAGTAGATAAAATGATTTCTTTCACTTCACAATCCCAAATAATTCGCTTAGGAGTTAGTACATAAAGATTTAATTTCATTTCTTCAATTTGTTCTCCTCTTCTAAGTTTATAGCTTTCGTGCTAGCTTCATCGATGTTACCCACCAAATAAAAAGCCTGTTCGGGTAGGCCGTCTAATTCTCCGGAAAGGATTAGTTGAAATCCCCTAATTGTTTCTGCAAGACCAACATACTTTCCTGCAGAACCGGTAAAAACTTCTGCCACAAAGAACGGTTGTGATAAGAAACGTTCAATTTTTCGTGCTCTTGCTACAGTTAAACGATCCTCCTCCGATAATTCATCCAACCCAAGAATTGCGATAATGTCCTGAAGTTCTTTGTAACGTTGTAAAGTTTGCTTAACTCTTTGCGCAGTTTCATAATGTTCGTTGCCAACGATCCGAGGCTGTAACATAGTTGAGGTTGAATCTAAAGGATCTACTGCTGGATAAATACCCTTGGAAGCTAATCCTCTGGAAAGTACGGTAGTAGCATCCAAATGTGCAAATGTTGTGGCAGGAGCAGGGTCGGTCAAATCGTCCGCAGGTACATAAACCGCTTGGATCGAAGTTATAGATCCCTTTTTGGTAGAAGTAATTCTTTCTTGCAAAGAACCCATTTCTGTACTAAGAGTAGGTTGATAACCCACTGCGGAGGGCATTCTCCCTAATAAAGCGGATACCTCCGATCCTGCTTGAACAAAACGAAAGATATTATCGATGAATAGAAGCACGTCTTGCTTATTAACATCTCGGAAATATTCTGCCATAGTTAGGGCAGTTAAACCAACTCTCATACGAGCTCCCGGCGGTTCATTCATTTGGCCATAGACTAGAGCTACCTTTGATTCCTCAATATTTTTTTCATTAATTACTCCGGATTCTTTCATTTCCATATAAAGATCATTTCCTTCACGAGTCCGTTCCCCTACTCCGCCAAATACGGATACGCCTCCATGAGCTTTAGCAATGTTGTTGATTAATTCCATGATGAGTACTGTTTTACCTACTCCAGCCCCCCCAAATAGTCCGATTTTTCCTCCACGTCGATAAGGAGCTAAAAGATCGACCACCTTAATACCTGTTTCAAAGATGGATAATTTCGTATCTAACTCGATAAAGGCAGGCGCAGATCTATGAATAGGGAATGTTGCACTAGTATCTACAGGACCCAAATTGTCAATAGGTTCCCCAAGAACGTTGAAAATTCGTCCGAGAGTAGCTCCACCGACTGGAACACTGAGAGGAGCTCCCGTGTCAATCACTTCCATTCCTCTCATCAACCCGTCTGTAGCACTCATAGCTACAGCTCTAACTCTATTATTTCCTAATAATTGTTGTACCTCACAAGTCACATTAATTTGCTTACCGGCAGTGTCTCTACTCTTGACTACCAAAGCGTTATAAATATAAGGTAACTTGCCTGGGGGAAAAGTGATATCCAGCACGGGTCCAATAATTTGATCGATACTCCCTGTGCTTTTTTCTTCAATTGTGGAAACCCCGGGACGAGAAGTAGTAGGATTGGTTCTCATAATTATCACATAATTTTCAAAAAAAAAGAATTTGTCGAAATTTATCTTTTTTTCTTGTTGAATAATGCCAAATCAAATCCAAAAAAAGAGACAAAAATCCAAAAGTCAAAAGGAAATGAATTAGTTAATTCAATAAGAGAGAAAAGGGGACCAGGACTTGATTTCGTTGCCCAAGCGAATCCCATTCAATCGTTTACTCATGGAATGAGTCCGTTGGAAAGTTCAATCAATCTTTTTTTCATATACATTTCGCCTTTTGTAGAGGATCTGTCCCTACTCTACTTTCCTATCTAGGACTTCGATATACAAAATATATACTACTGTGAAGCATAGATTGCTGTCAACAGAGAATTTTCTTAGTATTTAGGTATTTACATTCAAAATAAGAAAGGGCCTATTAAGAACTTGTAAAATAAGGATTAGGGATTGATTTGGGTTGCGCTATATCTATCAAAGAGTATACAATAATGATGGATTTGGTGAATCAAATCCATGGTTTAATAACGAACCATGTTAACTTACCATAACAACAACTCAATTCCTATCGAATTCCTATAGTAGAATTCCTATAGGATAGAACATACACAGGGTGTACGCATTATATATGAATGAAACATATTCATTAACTTAAGCATGCCCTCCATTTTCTTTAATGAGTTGATATTAATTGAATATCCTTTTTGTTTTAAAAGATTTTTGCAAAGGTTTCATTTACGCCTAATCCATATCGAGTAGACCCTGTCGTTGTGAGAATTCTTAATTCATGAGTTGTAGGGAGGGACTTATGTCACCACAAACAGAAACTAAAGCAAGTGTTGGATTTAAAGCTGGTGTTAAGGATTATAAATTGAATTACTACACCCCGGAGTATGAAACCAAGGATACTGATATCTTGGCAGCATTCCGAGTAACTCCTCAGCCGGGGGTTCCGCCCGAAGAAGCAGGGGCTGCAGTAGCTGCCGAATCTTCTACTGGTACATGGACAACTGTTTGGACTGATGGACTTACCAGTCTTGATCGTTACAAAGGACGATGCTATCACATCGAGCCCGTTGTTGGGGAGGAAAATCAATATATCGCTTATGTAGCTTATCCATTAGACCTATTTGAAGAGGGTTCTGTTACTAACATGTTTACTTCCATTGTGGGTAACGTATTTGGTTTCAAAGCCCTACGCGCTCTACGTCTGGAGGATCTGCGAATTCCCACTACTTATTCAAAAACTTTCCAAGGTCCGCCTCATGGTATCCAAGTTGAAAGGGATAAGTTGAACAAGTACGGCCGTCCTTTTTTGGGATGTACTATTAAACCAAAATTGGGATTATCCGCAAAAAATTATGGTAGAGCGTGTTATGAGTGTCTACGCGGTGGACTTGATTTTACCAAAGATGATGAAAACGTAAACTCACAACCATTTATGCGCTGGAGGGACCGTTTTGTCTTTTGTGCCGAAGCAATTTATAAAGCACAGGCCGAAACCGGTGAAATCAAGGGGCATTACTTGAATGCGACTGCAGGTACAGTCGAAGAAATGATGAAGAGAGCTATATTTGCGAGAGAATTAGGGGCTCCTATTGTAATGCATGACTACTTAACTGGGGGATTTACCGCAAATACTAGTTTGGCTCATTATTGCCGCGACAATGGCCTACTTCTTCACATTCACCGGGCAATGCATGCAGTTATTGATAGACAGAAAAATCATGGTATGCATTTTCGTGTATTAGCTAAAGCATTGCGTATGTCTGGGGGAGATCATGTCCACGCCGGTACAGTAGTAGGTAAGTTAGAAGGGGAACGCGAAATGACTTTAGGTTTTGTTGATTTATTGCGCGATGATTTTATTGAAAAAGATCGTGCTCGCGGTGTCTTTTTCACTCAGGACTGGGTATCCATGCCAGGTGTTATACCGGTGGCTTCAGGGGGTATTCATGTTTGGCATATGCCAGCTCTGACCGAAATCTTTGGAGATGATTCCGTATTACAATTTGGTGGAGGAACTTTAGGACATCCTTGGGGAAATGCACCTGGTGCAGCAGCTAATCGAGTGGCTTTAGAAGCTTGTGTACAAGCTCGTAACGAAGGACGCGATCTTGCTCGTGAAGGTAATGAAATTATCCGAGCAGCTTGCAAATGGAGTCCTGAACTAGCCGCAGCTTGTGAAGTATGGAAGGCGATCAAATTCGAGTTCGAGCCGGTAGATAAACTAGATAAGTAGATAAAACTAGATATAAAGAAGGTCTAAATAAAAAAGAAGCGAAATAGAAAGAGAAAAAATCAGTTACGAAATGCAGTAATTCTTCTTTATTCTTCTAATTGATTGCAATTAAACTCGGCTCAATCTTAAAAAAAAAAGATTGAGCCGAATAAAAATGGATCTTGATACGATCATGAGACTTGACAAATCGAGATTCCTCTATTCTATATATTTAGAATATATAAAGGTATAATACAATAAATAAATACAAATATAGTATTATCATATGATAATGGAATCAAATACGCAGTATTTACAGAAAAAGGTCTTTATTTATTGAGAAAGAATCAATGAAAAAAGATTAGGAATCGCAATGCTACTATACGTGTCCGGAGGAGTATTCGGAATAATATTCTTCTATAATCCATTCTTGCGTCTTGCGCGGGGTCTTACTAATAGGACTTCGCTGCACGGGACGGGTCTTCATCGAAAGAAAAGCTAACTCCACCCGGCATTTTCATACCCTTTGGGTGGTATATCGCCTTAAAAAGTCTAAGGGGGTAGTATGAGATCTGTAGTAAGTAAGAGAATTTGCCCTTTGATTTTGATTGAGTATGCTATTTTTCCGCCTTTACCGCGCATTATTGTATAAGCTTCTATAGGATAGAGGACCGCGTATGCAGGAAGGAAATTAGAGCTTAATAAAAAAGTCTAAAAAAGCTTCAACTTTATGGCACTATCAATCAACTAAAAAGCCCTATGTATGAATCCTTACAACCGGTGGGATAGGATAAGAGCGAGTTTCGGTATACTGGGGCTGGGGGATATCCTTATTTCAAAACCTGACGCGCATCTTGCGTTTGTAGGGGTCCGAGAGTGGTTGAAGAAGTATTGCATGTGGAAGTAGGTAGACGAAACTTATTTAGGGTTCGAAATGGGCGCATTCGACTAAAAGTCGTACTGAGACCTTTTTAAAAGGATATTCTGAAAGAGGTATTTCATTTTCACAATCGCTTTCTTTTGAATCCAATTTCAAGTTCGATTAGAAGGATAGAAAGGCCGTGAGGACGGGAAAAGAAAAATCAAATCTTTTTAATTTTAATTAGTTCTCTTTTTTTGCAATTTTCTTATTATCCATTCCATTCATTTTTTTTATAGAATAGAATACTATTCTATAAAAAATCTTTATTTTGCAAACTAAAAAATACAATAGTCAATATTCCTTATAATAGATATACTTAATTATATTATAAGAATCTTAAGATATTTTTCGAATAGATAGAAATAGTAAATTTGAATTGAGACACCTATTCTATGACGGATTTTAACTTACCTTCTATTTTCGTGCCTTTAGTAGGCTTAGTATTTCCGGCAATTGCAATGGCTTCTTTATTTCTTTATGTGCAGAAAAATAAGATTGTCTAGAACCGACGGGGGCGAATTTTCTCAATGTATTTCCACGCAGGATCATAATACAGATATTTTTTAGTGTAAGTAATATAATAGGGTATGTGGCTCTTTCTACACACAAACGAAAAACGGCTATGGATGCGGATATAGGCTACGAGCATAAATGCATGCATATGCGGAGCCGGGTATAGCGAGTTTTATTTGAAGTGGATCAACGAATATTTTTTGAATAGAAAGTCAATGTATCTAACCAATTATTTCACAGGAGTACTCGTTGCTGAAGGCGATTTCAGAATCAAAAAAAGTAAAGTCAAAATCATTTAGCTTATTCTCTCAATTTCAATCGACCGCTGCTGGATTTAGTATATCTAATATGAATTGGCGATCAGAACACATATGGATAGAACTTCTAAAAGGTTCTCGAAAAAGAGGTAATTTTTTCTGGGCCTGTATTCTTTTTCTAGGTTCACTAGGATTCTTATCAGTTGGGGCTTCCAGTTATCTTGGTAAGAATATGATATCTGTACTTCCATCTCAACAAATTCTTTTTTTTCCACAGGGGGTCGTGATGTCTTTCTACGGAATCGCGGGCCTATTCATTAGCTCCTACTTGTGGTGCACTATTTTGTGGAATGTAGGCAGTGGTTATGACCGATTCGATAGAAAAGAGGGAATAGTGTGCATTTTTCGTTGGGGATTTCCTGGAATAAAACGTCGCGTCTTCCTTCGATTCCTTATGCGGGATATCCAATCAATTAGAATTCAGGTTAAAGAGGGTCTTTATCCTCGTCGTATCCTTTATATGGAAATCCGGGGCCAGGGGGTCATTCCCTTGACTCGTACTGATGAGAAGTTTTTTACTCCACGAGAAATAGAACAAAAAGCTGCCGAATTGGCCTATTTCTTGCGTGTACCAATTGAAGTATTTTGAGTACCGATTGCATTTTTTTGAAATGAATTGAATGAGGACGAATTGGAAGAAGATTTTCTCAACACGGGGAGGGGGTCCCTTCAAAATTGGATTCGTTATTGTAAGGGGATTTTCGAGTATTTATCTAAAGGAAGGAACAAACGAGGATAAGAGAAAATTTCTTCTAATTTGTTTTGTCCAAGTGAGATATATGGCATAATATTCTTCCATTTTCATCCGAAAGCGCTTTTTTTTATTCTATTTCTCTATTCCACTCCACCTAGATCTAAGAAAGAACCCAATGCAATGAAATTCCACTAGTATACAAAAAAGAGAAATAGATACAAGGTCTCAAACATTGTTATAGAATTTTTGCTTCAAAGAAAAAAGAAATATCATATAGAGTCAGCGAATGAAATAGAGTCAGCGAATGAAGCGGATTCATTAACAACTCAATTTACAGATCAAAAATGAAAAAAAAGAAAGCGTTGCCTTCTTTCCTATATCTTGTATTTATCGTACTTTTGCCCTGGGGGGTCTCTTTCTCTTTTAACAAATGTCTGGAACTTTGGATTAAGAATTGGTGGAATACCAGGCAATCCGAAACTCTCTTAACTGATATTCAAGAGAAAAAGGTTCTAGAAAGATTCATAGAATTAGAAGAACTTTTTCTCTTGGACGAAATGATAAAAGAGAAACCGAAGACACATGTACAAAAACCTCCTATAGGAATACACAAGGAAATAATACAATTGGCCAAAATTGATAATGAGGATCATCTCCATATCATTTTGCATTTCTCGACAAATATAATCTGTTTGGCTATTCTAAGTGGTTCTTTTTTTCTGGGTAAAGAGGAACTTGTCATTTTAAATTCTTGGGTTCAGGAATTCTTCTATAACTTAAATGACTCAATAAAAGCTTTTATTATTCTTTTAGTTACTGATTTTTTTGTTGGATTTCACTCCACCCGCGGTTGGGAACTACTAATTCGTTGGGTCTACAATGATCTTGGATGGGCTCCTAACGAGCTAATTTTCACTATTTTTGTTTGTAGTTTTCCAGTGATTCTAGATACATGTTTGAAATTTTGGGTCTTTTTTTGTTTAAACCGTCTATCTCCTTCGCTTGTAGTCATTTATCATTCAATTAGTGAAGCATAAACTCATTCGATCTCCTGATATTAATCAAATTAGCATCTTTCTTCTTTTAGAAAGAAAGCCCTTTTGCTTTTTAGCAAAATTCTTTCTATTTCTACCTGCTCAAGATATTCATCATTCCAGTACAACTGTTGCAGTAGAATGACAACAGACTCGTGTATAGGGAACTAGATTAGCTTAGCTACCTATCTAATTTATTGTAGAAATTCCGGGATCTGCGATTGGACATGGAAAATAGAAATACTTTTTCTTGGGTAAAGGAACAGATGATTCGATCGATTTCTGTATCGATCATGATATACGTAATAACTCGGACATCTATTTCAAATGCATATCCCATTTTTGCGCAGCAGGGTTATGAAAACCCACGAGAAGCAACCGGACGAATTGTATGTGCAAATTGCCATTTAGCTAATAAGCCCGTGGATATTGAAGTTCCCCAAGCTGTGCTTCCCGATACTGTATTTGAAGCAGTTCTTCGAATTCCTTATGATATGCAACTGAAACAAGTTCTTGCTAATGGGAAAAAGGGAGGGTTAAATGTGGGTGCTGTTCTTATTTTGCCCGAGGGATTCGAATTAGCGCCCCCCGACCGTATTTCTCCTGAGTTGAAAGAAAAGATAGGAAATCTCTCTTTTCAGAGTTATCGTCCCGATAAAAAAAATATTCTTGTGATAGGCCCTGTTCCCGGTCAGAAATATAGTGAAATCGTCTTTCCCATTCTTTCCCCCGATCCTGCTACGAAGAAAGACGTTCATTTCTTAAAATATCCCATATATGTAGGGGGAAACCGAGGAAGGGGACAGATCTATCCTGATGGTAGTAAGAGTAACAATACGGTCTATAATGCTACGTCAACAGGTATAGTAAGAAAAATACTACGTAAAGAAAAGGGGGGATATGAAATATCCATAGTCGATGCATCGGATGGACGCCAAGTGATTGATATTATACCTCCCGGGCCAGAACTTCTTGTTTCAGAAGGGGAATCGATCAAGCTTGATCAACCATTAACAAGCAATCCTAATG